GTAGCATTAATCAAATTTCCTTTTTCTCGTTCTATCTCATAGTATCCATTCGTTCGATACTCATCTGCTTCAATTTCCACTTTCCGTAATCTAACCCGAGCTCTTTCGAGCTGTTCAATGGTTCCTCTACGTAATTCTTCTGAATTTCGAATAGTACTCAAGATCCTCTGTTTTCGCTTATCTAATAAATCATTTAATGAAAGTAGATTATCTTTCCATTCATTTCACAACTATCATATCTCTTCCCGAACCAAACATGAATCTTTCAATTCATTTGGCTCTCACGCTCAATTGTTTCTTTTATCTTTTCTTTGATTAATGGGCATTCCCATATCTTTGAACGGAATGAGCCTATCCTCTCTTTTCTGTTCTTATTCAAAGATAGCGAAACTGATCTAACATCAGAATCTTAGGAGGACTCTTCAGACCAGACAAAAAAGAAAAAATTGTCAGCAAAGTTGTTTCTTTATTTGTTCTTTATATGCTATGATAAATTAAATCAAAATCCTAATAGAATAGAAAGAGAATTGAATAGAATTATGAACTTCATTACTTCATTCTCATTATTATTAGAATAAAATGAGATTTCGATCTTTTTCATCCAAAAAATTCTCTTTTTATACAAATATTTTATACAAATACAATACATAGGTCGTCGATTCGGCAGTGGATAAAAAAGGGGGACCCATCTTTCCAGTTAATGGTTCAAAGAATTTTATCCATATGAGTGTTCTACATCGGATAAATTCCTAATTATTACTTTTTTCTTTTTCTTATTTTTCAACCTTTTTGGTACTTTTGGTACTAACGTAGTGGTAGAAAGAGTACCATGCTATGCTGTGCCTGGACTTCAAACAATTTATCTTTAACCATGTAAAAGACCTCAACATTATTGGTTGATAGAGAAGAGAATCAAAGTTCATTTACCAATTAGTCACGAAATGCTATGGTTCTTACATATGATTTCTGAATAAAATCCAATTCCGAAGTAATTCGTCGAGATTGTGCACCTTTTGTTCCTATTTATATTATAGAAATATAAAAAAGAATACATAAATATAAAGAAAGTGCAGCCGGTTAAATCCAACCTATTCTTGAAATACACAACTCGCACACACTCCCTTTCCAAAGAAAATCAATACACCCAGCACTACGCTTAGATTTATTGGATTTGTTGCTAAAATATCGGTATTAAACTCGAAACTCCCAGCGAATGGCCAGTGCCCCATGGAAACAAAAGAATTGGTTATATTTTTCATATGCTCTCCCCTTATAGATAGGACTAACAAAGAACAGAGTTCTTTTTGTATCACTCCACTTATTATTATTAATGGAATTTGAGAATTCTCAAATTTCTTAGTTATGATTATGCTTTTATTCTTCTTTTTTTTTTTTTTACATTTTTATTCTACGATGAAATTAAACATTAAACAAAAGGATTTGCAAATAAAAGAGCTAATGCCACGACCAGTCCATAAATTGTTAAAGCTTCCATAAAAGCCAGACTAAGCAATAAAGTACCTCGTATTTTACCCTCTGCTTCTGGTTGTCTCGCAATACCTTCTACGGCTTGGCCCGCAGCAGTACCTTGACCAACCCCAGGTCCGATAGAAGCAAGCCCTACAGCCAATCCAGCAGCAATAACGGAAGCAGCAGAAATAAGTGGATTCATGGTAAGTTCCTCGCACCAAAAAAAGAAATGGTTAATGATACAACCAACCAATGAATTAGTACTTAATCTATTTTTTTCTACTTCTACTTTTCTTTCTTTTTTGATCTTTTTCACTAAAATCTATCGGGTCGAAGTAGCTAAAAGTTCCAAATGGAATTCAGAATATTACTGAATTGTCAGAACTACTTCGATAGACCATTTTTCCTTTCTACCTTATGTAAATAAATATGTATACAGTTTTAGTCATTGTGTTTCCGTGTTTATAAATTATTCTATTTTTTCTCTTTCATTCAATTCACAATCAAAGACAAAATAGAAAAAGGACTTATATGGGAATCCATCTAAATGCAGTGGGCTAGAAAAAAAAAGAGATAGGGGTAATTACCATTTAACTAGTAAATATTTTTTCTTCCATAACGTAAATCACCTGCACTTTTTCTTCTTTTTTATTCTATTAAATTGTATTCTGAAACCATTCTTCAAAACATACACAAGGATTTATACTCAGAGGTATTACATATACATGATCTCCAACCCAGTGGATTATATTGAACCCCGAACCCCCGCATTGCTTGAATTGGGATAAGCTTCAAAAATTCAAAAAAGACTATTTTGAAAGTGAGTCAATGATGACCCTCCATGGATTCACCTATATAAGCCGCAGCCAAAGTTGCAAAAATAAGAGCTTGAATACCACTTGTAAATAATCCAAGAAACATGACAGGTATAGGAACTACTGAAGGCACTAAAGAAACAAGAACAACAACCACTAATTCATCAGCCAATATATTCCCGAAAAGTCGAAAACTAAGAGATAAAGGTTTTGTGAAATCTTCTAGAATATTAATTGGTAAAAGTATTGGAGTTGGTTGAATGTATTTCCCGAAATATCCCAATCCTTTTTTCCTAAGACCCGCATAGAAATATGCCACTGACGTGGGTAAAGCTAAAGCAACAGTAGTATTTATATCATTCGTGGGCGCAGCTAACTCCCCATGAGGTAATTTTATTATTTTCCAAGGTAAAAGAGCACCTGACCAGTTAGAAACAAAAATAAATAGGAACATCGTTCCTATAAAAGGAACCCAAGGACCATACTCCTCTCCAATCTGAGTTTTGCTCAAGTCTTGAATAAATTCAAGGACATATTCGAAGAAATTCTGACCGTTGGTCGGAATGGTTTGCGGATTCCGAACAGCTATGATGACTGAACCTAATAAGATAGCAATTACAACCCAAGAAGTGATAAGTACTTGGGCATGAATTTGTAAACCTCCTATTTGCCAATAGAAATGTTGGCCTACTTCTACACCTGATATATCGTATAACCCTTTGAGTGTTTTAATGGAACATGGTATAACATTCATATTGTCCTCTAACATAAATCGAACTTCAAAAAAGTGATTCTTTTTATTCAACCATCTCTTTCTCAATTCACCTATATTCATTCATGAATTTAAGTTATGAATCGTATATTTCGGATACCGAGAAATCACATAAAAAAAAAATACCAATCATTTTTATCTTTTCTTTTAAATATTATTTGATAGTCAAAACATAGTTCAAACTCCAAAAGATGCAAACCAGAATAGTAACAATCAAAGAGAGTTCACCAAAAACAAACTAATCTTCTTCTTTCTTCTTCTTAAGAGTAATGATAAGATAATCAACCATTTTTTATATAACTAGAATGGCCCTCACAAATTGCAGATACTAATTTGGTAAGAATCAATCGAATCGAAGCTATAGCATCATCGTTAGCCGGAATAGAAATATCTGCAAGATCTGGATCACAATTTGTATCGATTAAACAAATCGTCGGAATACCCAAAATGACACATTCTCGAAGAACCGTATATTCTTCTTGCTGATCCACGATAATTACAATATCGGGCAATCCCGTCATATATTTGATCCCGCCAAGATATGCTTGCAAAGTAGATAACTTTCTCTTCAACATTGCTGCATCTCCTTTAGGGAGACGATTGAGTTTCCCCATCTTTTGTTCTGCTCTTAAGTTCCTGAACTTCTGAAGTCTTGTTTCTGTAGTAGACCAATTCGTTAACATACCACCAAGCCATTTTTTATTAACATAATGACATCGAGCCCTTATTGCTGCTGATGCTACTAAATCTGCTGCTTTCTTTTTGGTGCCAACGATTAAGAATCTTTTTCCCCTACTTGCTGCATCAAAAACTAAATCGCAGGCTTCTGATAAAAAACGAGCAGTTATAGTAAGATTTGTAATATGAATACCTTTACGCTTTGCCGAGATGTAAGGAGCCATTCTAGGATTCCATTTATTAGTAACATGACCAAAATGAATTCCTGCTTCCATCATTTCTTCCAAATTGATGTTCCAATATCGTCTTCCCATTTTACCACACTTTCTCTTTTTCTTTTTTTTTTCAAAGAGATTCAGTACTTTATTAAATAAAAAATTGTTCCGACGGAACCTTCTACCAGGATTGACCATCGATCTACGACCCAAACCATGAATTTCATTCTTTCTTTTTTATTTCATTGATTATGAAATCCATAATCGGACCAGAGAGTGAAAGTAAAAAGAATAAACCTCTTGTTAGGATACATTACATAAAAGATTGGTCTAATGTCTCATGGAAAGTTTTTGGGGCACAAGAACAAAATAATTCTCTATGGTGTAGCAAAATATCGCTCATTTCCAACTCAAATAGATTCTTCCTTTTGATTTTCAAATGAATGTTTTTGTCTTGCTTTGAACGATGTACTAATTTGTTGAATCCGGTACCAACCGGTATAATCCCCCCCAGAACAACGTTCTCTTTCAGGCCTTTCAACCAATCAATACGACCTCGTAGAGCAGCTTTTGCTAAAACTCGAGCAGTTTCTTGAAAACTTGCTTCGGATATGAAACTTTGAGTATTCAGAGATGACTTCGTTATTCCCAATAAGATTGCCCGATAACAGATTGATTCGTCCAAAACGCGCCCTGCTCGTTCTGCTCGCAACAATCCAATAAATTCCCCAGGTAAAAAAACATTAGATATTCCATCTTCTGAAACCAAAACTCTTGATGTTACTTGACGTACAATAATCTCGAGATGTCTATTATGGATCTGTACCCCCTGGGATCGATAAACCTTTTGTATCTTATTAACCAAAGAGATACGACTTTGGGCTATGGTTAGTTCAGCTCCAATCAAGAATCCCCAGGGGATCCCAAGAATCCTTCGGATACGTTCGTCCCAACCTTCAATTCTTCTTTCGAGGTTCATCGATATTGAATCAATTGAACGAACTTCTAAGATTTGTTCTACTTTTGGAAGACCTTGCGTTATGTCACCAGATCTCGATTTTTCATATATAAATGTAATTAATGTATCTCCTTCATAAAAGGTTTCCCCATAATGACCATGGACAGTTGCTCCTGGAGTGACCAAATAGGGCTTAGCTGATCTTATAACTAGAGAATCAACATGAACAATGAAAATTTGACCAGATTTTTTTAAGCGTGATCCATATTTCAATAGATATACATTTTCACAAAGGAATTGTCCAAGGCTAATTATTGTCCATGCCTCTTCACAAGAATCGTGATGGAGAAAACACCAATTCAAATGGAATGAATTCCAAATGATGTTACTGCAAGGATCGGGATTATAAATCCTACTATTTTCATCTAGGAAAAAGTATTGAAATGGAAGTACTTGAAGCACTTGGAAAGTCTGTTGAAAATTTTCAAGCAAAAAAGATTTCTTTAAAAAGACTTGATTATAAGTTCTTAAATAGTAAGATGAACGAGAATTTACTATTCTAGGCACAATAGTACCTAAAGGACCCAACAAATACCTAATTGGAGTCATGGAATCCAATTCTTTTGTCGCATTATTATATCTCGAAATAATGAAGGGGCCAATTCGAGAACAATTGGATGATGATAAAATTAGGAAAGATTGGCATTCCTTATTTCGATTCAACAACGTACCAAGAGTTCCCTGATGTTGGGGAAATAATTGAATCTTCGCCTTGGAATCAAAAGGATTTTTTCTATGGATACGATCTAATTCATTATTGGAAATCAATCCTGAACCTGCCGTATCATACCTTTTTTCGGTATACGAAAGAGTGGACTTTACTAACTCAATTCGGATGAAATAACAAAGCAAATCATTTGTCCTTATTTCAACAAAAGAAGCATGAACCTTTTCTTCTATAGAACTCTTTTTTTCTTGGTCCCAAGTCAATACTAAGCAAGCCCGAACTAATTGAATACTTGTGTGAGAAATTCCTCGAATTGACTTGCCATTTTCATAAAGTATATAATTAACAATTCGAAGTTGGACATTATTCTTTTCCTGCAAGAGATCCTGAGAGAAAAGTGTTGCTAAATTTATCCCATCAGCTATTTCATATGTGACTACGGGCCGAACCAAAACAAAAGACTTTTTTTTGGTAGGTGTAATGCGTTGGACATAGATCCAATTTTTAAATTTTTTTGATCCTTTAGAATCTTTTTTTCCGATTCCTGGTGGTATCAAAATGCCACTGTGCCTAGATATTTTATCCACCTCTCCAGAAAAATGAATATCTCCAGAAAATATTTTCAGTTCTATACTTTTCTTTTTTCTCTCCACTCGGACTAATCCACCCACTCGACTTCTTGTATTTCTATTTAAAACAAGTCGTGTATCTACTCCAATGATACTATTGTTCCGGACCATTATGGGCGAAGATCCGGGTAAGATATGTATTTCCTCGGGAATGAAAAAAAATTGATCTACTTTCATTTGCGTTTGGTATTTCGGACTAAAATCTTTTGCTCCTCGATACTCAATCAAATTTTCTTTTTTTACGATTGAATCTACTTCGACAATCCCATATTTAGTAATTCCCGAACTGCTTCTTCTGTATCGCGGATCATCAAAATAAGCAAGAATACTATTTCTACGTAAAATACCATTTATAGGTATTTTAATCGAAATACCAAAACAGGGTATTAGTTTCTTTTCTTGTTCTTGATCATATTGTAAGGGAATCACAAATCTATTTCTTCGCTTTTTCGCCAAAGAATTCTCTTGATGAATATAAGTAGAAGGCTCTATGAGATTCCAATGACCCTTAGATATGATTCGATAGGGTTTTGAATAGTCAATACTTTCCCTATCTTTTTTACCAAGAGTATCCAACAATTTATGTCTTACTTGATCATTAGTCAGTGAGAGATCAAAGATATCTTTGAGAGAAAAAGAATTAGCATTCATTTGATCTTGATCCTTGTGGAGTGAAAAAGACACTATATTGGAATTGGATCTGCATAGACCTCCTGCTAATATCCATAAATGACTTGTTTTTGGTAATAGATGAACATTACTATATGGATATTTGGGCGTATGATAGCCATCAGTACTCCAGTGCATTTCTCCTTCTGACTCAGAATAAATATGTTTTTGAACCCTCTCCTTAAAATGAAAGGTGGACGTTTCGGCACGAATCTCGGCAATCACTTGTTCTGATTCTACATATTGATCATTTTGAACTAAAATCAAACTTTTTGTTGGAATATTTACATTATGTCTAATATTTCGACTCTCAATAGTTACATACAAGTCTATAAAACATAGAAAAGCAGGATGCCCATGACGGGTACGTGTGGGATGAACCAAACCCTCATCAAATTTTATTTTTCCATTAGAAGGAGCTCGTACATGTTCGGCAGTACCACCCGTGAATACTCCGCCAGTATGAAAAGTTCTTAATGTTAGTTGAGTCCCCGGTTCCCCAATTGATTGACCCGCAATAATGCCTACGGCTTCTCCCAACTCGACCAGGTCACCATGAGTAGGACT